ATTGAAAAATAAATAAAAGGGGGGGGTAAAGTGAATTCTTCTGAATATACATACTAGGATTAGGACTATGATACAAGTAATTCCTGACATCTGGTCGAAAAGGAATAGCAAATCTAAAGAGAGGCAAAAGGCTTTTCATAATTTTTTTTTTCTTTTTTACGAATTTGATAAAGCTAAATAGACAGATCTAAAAATTCATTTCGGATAATTGAACCTTCTCAAACTGTTTCTTTTTAAGAACCAAAAAGATTTGTGCCAAAACAACCGATCCTAAGAAGAACAAAAGGCCTTGGACACGTAATGGATCTTGAAGTACTATTTCCGCATCCCCCTGACCAAATCCACCCACATTAGGATTACTCGTTAATGGTTGATCGAGTTTAATGGATTCGCCCTCTGAAACAAGAAGTTCTAGGCCTCGAGGGATAATATCAATCACTTCGCGTCCATTCGATGCATCCACTATGGTTATTTCGTATCCCCCCTTTTCTTTTCGTAAAATTTTGCTTATTATCCCTCCTGCCGTAGCATTATAAACTGTATTGTTACTTTTGCTACCATCAGGATAAATCTGACCCCTTCCCCTGTTTCCACCTACGTATATAGGATATTTTAAGAAGTGAACATCTTTATTAGTAGCAGGGTCTGGGGCAAGAATAGGAAAGGTTATTTCACTATATTTTTGACCAGGAACAGGACCTATTACAAGAATATTTTTGTTATTGGGGCGATAATTCTGAAAAGACAGATTTCCTATCTTTTCTTTCATCTCGGGTGAAATACGATCGGGAGGGGCTAATTCAAATCCCTCCGGTAAAATAAGAACAGCTCCCACATTCAAAGCTCCTTTTTTACCATTAGCTAGAACTTGTTTTAGTTGCATATCATAAGGAATTTTAACAACTGCTTCAAATACAGTATCAGGAAGTACCGTTTGTGGAACCTCAATATCCACGGGCTTATTAGCTAAATGGCAATTGGCACATACAATACGCCCAGTTGCCTCTCGTGGATTTTCATAATTCTGCTGGGCAAAAATCGGATATGCACTTGAAATGGATGCCCAAGTTATTATATATATCATGAGTGAGACAGATATGGAGCGAGTAATCTCTTCCCTTATCCAAGAAAAGGTATTTCTAGTTTGCATGGTCCAATCGTTTATCCCGAAAATTTCTACAATAAAGTTAGGTAGGTCAATAATATACTTCCCTAGCCATAATTCTGCTATTTACATTTACTGAAAAAAAAATATTTTGTGTTGAAATATACAAGGAATCCCTCATGGGTAAAAAGATTAAAGTAAATACGACTTTGATTTGGTTATGATGTATAAGGTACGAAAGATTAAAATTGGATCAGTGAATCATTTTTTAGTCGTTTATTGCATGATAAATCACTACAAGTGAGGGAGATACACGATTTAAATACCGAAAGATCCAATATTTAAAAATTGTATCAAGAATGACTGGAAAGGTAGAAACTAGACCAGATAAAATTTGCTCATAATGAGCAAACCCAAAATCTTTGTAAATATAATCAATCATTAGTTCCCAACCGTGAGGCGAATGGAATCCGATACATAAATCAGTTAATAAAAGAATCGAAAAAGCTTTAATTGTATCACTTAAATTATATAGGAATTCTTGAACCCAAGAATTCAGAATAAAAAGCTTTTCCTTACCCCAAAAGGAATAACCACTTAGAATAACGAAAGATATTAGATTTGTCGAGAAGTGCAAGATTGTATGGATACGATACTCATTGTGTATCTTGATGAATTGGATCGTTTCTTTGTGGATTCCTAGACGAAAGTGTTGTAAATCGGTTTCTGGGTATTCCTTTATCATTTCATCGAGCTGGAATAGTTCTTCTAATTGTATGAATTTTTCTAGAACACTTTTTTCTTGAATATCATTCAAAAAAGTTTCGCATTGTCTAGTATTCCACCAATTAGTAATCCAAGTTTTCAAACTTTTATTACAGCAGAGAGAGATCAACCAGGGCAAAAAGACTATAGATGTAAAATAAAAAAAAGGAATGAATGCTTTCTTTTTTGCCATTTTGAATCTGTGAATTGTTAATGAACCTACCTCATTTGTTGATTCTATTAGATCTAATATTTCTATCGAGCATGAGTTTCTATTCTAATTCCAATAGAATGTAGTGAGCCTATGAATCCATTTTCTCTTTTTCTGTTGATTCAATACTGAGTCTTTGCTTTGAATCTAGAAAGAATACAGAAATAGACTCAGAATACACTTCCAACTTGAATCAAGAAAAAATTAGGGTTTCCAGGATGTTATTCCCCCCGTTTTCGATCAATACTAATTTCGAGACGAAGAAACTCCTTTTCTTTTCTATCAAATATATCAAAAAAACGAGCATAAAAGAATAGATGAATATTTAATTGACAAAAAAAAAGAAAGAAATTCTTTAGTTTTTTCTTCCTACTGCCAAAGCATTTAGTCTTTTCAAATTAATTCATTTCAAAATACTTCAATTGGTACACGCAAGAAGTAAGCCAATTCAGCAGCTTTTTGCTCAATTTCTCGTGTAGTAAAATTTGCATCAGTACGAATTAAAGGAATAGCCCCTTGACCTCGAATTTCCATATAAAGGACACGCCGAGCAGAAACACCCTCTTTAACTTCTATTCTGATGGACTGAATATCTTTCATAAAGAATCGTAAAAAGATGCGACGACTTTTTCCAGGAAATCCCCAACGAAAAATACGCACTATTCCTTCTTTTCGGTCGAAAAGATCATAACCACTACCCACATTCCACAAAATAGTGCACCACAAATAGCAACTAACAAAGAGACCTGCGATCCCATAGAAAGACATCACAATCCCTTGTGGAAAAAAAATGATTTGCTGAGACGGAAATAACGATATAACATTTCTACCAAGATAACTGGAAGTTCCAACCAATAAGAATCCTAATGAACCTAAAAATAGGATAAAGGCCCAGCAGAAATTACTTGTTTTTCGAGACCCCGTTATAAATTCTATCCATATAGATTCTGATCGCCAACTCATATATATTAGATCCAGTTATACAATTTTTTGGAATTGAGAAAATATGACTTTCCTTTTTTTGTTTTCAAAGTAACTCTCATCAACTATTTTGTTGTGAACCTTTACCTTAGGAGTAATTCATAGAATTTTTTATATCTTAAATAATAACATCTCCTTCCTTTATATGATCCCCTATAGCTATATACATACAAATAAATAGATTGACTTGAATTTCATACATCGGCCCGATGATGATTCATTTTTTTCAAAAAAGCGCAAATTTATTTACGTTTACACATGCATAAGAGCTTTTTTTATTTATGTTTGTAGGAATCTATGTGTTATACAATATTCTACCAAATGGGTCTTATCGAATCGAAGTTTTTAAAATAAAAAAAGGAGTGATACGATTAGGTCTCAGCCGATCTAAAAAATCTTATTTTTTTGAATATGAAGAAATAAAGAAGCCATTGCAATTGCCGGAAAGACTAGGCCTACTAAAGGCACAAAAATAGAGGGTAAGTTATTGAAAGTTGTCATAAAATGGGTACCTCAATTTAATATTTGTACCTGTTATTGTTATATTCTGAATTCTAAAGATATCTTAGAATATCTTGTATTTTTATTATTTCTATTATATATATTATATAATTATACTAAGTATCTTTAAGTAAATATATATCTAATACTAATATACAACCTAATAGAAATATTATAGAATAGAACCTAATAGAAATAGAATAAAAAAATAGGTACAAGAAATGCCAAACTAAATAAATAGACTTATTAATCTTTCAAAATAAAATAGATGTATCATAATCCCATTGTTAGATTTATTATTCTTTTTGTCTTAATATCTTATAATAGTCATTAATAAAGAAAAAATGTTATTCCATTACAAATTTCTACAAAATGGAAGACTCTCTATAGATCTGTATATATCTCTATTTGAATTATCTATACATATGCAAGCAAGGGGGGAAAATGAATTTTTCAGGGTTTTCGTTTAATTCTGATAAACTAACCGTTCTATTTTATTTTATTTTTGTTCAAAGGAAAAAAAGCATGGAGCTGAAATAACTCGTTCAGAACACCTTTTAAAAGATTGCGTGGTACAATTGCATCCAATAAGCCCTTACGTAATAAAGATTCAGCCGCCTGTGAACCTTCAGGCACGGCTTTTTTCAATGTTTGTTCAATTACTCTTTTACCCGCAAATGCAATATAGGCATAGGGTTCGGCAATAATGATATCCCCCAACATACCAAAACTAGCTGTCACCCCACCGGTAGTAGGAGATGTAAGAATTGATATATAGAATAACTTTTTACTTGATTGATAATCACATAAAACTGAAGAAATTTTAGCCATTTGCATCAAACTTAAACTTCCTTCTTGCATTCGTGCTCCTCCGGAAGAACATACTAAAATAAGAGGTAAACATTGATTGGTAGCATACTCGATCAAACGAGTTATTTTTTCGCCTACTACGGATCCCATACTACCCCCCATAAAATGAAAATCCATAACCCCAAGGGCTACCGGAATACCGTTTAGTTGACCTGTACCTGTTTGAACAGCGTCAGTCAATCCTGTAGTTTTTTGAGCAGAGTCAATACGCTTTTTATAAGGTTCCTCCTTCGAATGAAATTTAATGGGATCCGCAGAGACCATGTCTTCATCCATAGGATTCCAAGTACCCCGATCAATCGAAAGCTCGATTCTCTCTGAACTACTCATTTTCAAATAATGTCCACATTGTTCACAAACATTCATTTTGACTTTCTTATACATTAATCCATAACAATTGTCGCATTGAATCCACAATTGATTGTAGTTTTGAGTTATATCGAAATCCTTAGAACTTATTAAATTACTACGATTCCTATTAGTTCTTATCTTGTAATTTTTGCTTTCACGAATCTTTCCACTTTCACTACAAATGAAATTATAAATGTAACTTTCATTGGAATTATT